TACTTCAGGAACAACCATAAATTTATCATACTTATTCTTAGCATGAGAGTAATCATTGAGAAAAATTTCTGATTTGAATCATTCAAAAAGGGTTTCTTAGTATAGACATTTAACAAAATAGATGGAAAAAAATTGCGTCCAATAGGATTTGAACCTATACCAAAGGTTTAGAAGACCTCTGTCCTATCCATTAGACAATGGACGCCTTTCATTTCTATTTTCTTCTTTCGTATTCTTACTTTACTCTTGCTCAAATAAAAAACGATTATACAGAAAATATATCTTTTCGGGAAAAAAGGATGCATATCCAAATTGATGACGCATGTATAATAAAGAATATGGAGCGGGTAGCGGGAATCGAACCCGCATCGTTAGCTTGGAAGGCTAGGGGTTATAGTCGACGTTGGTTGATCATTTTTAACGTCTCTAATTCAAAACCGAACATGAAATTTTGGTTTCATTCGGCTCCTTTATGGAAGGTCCATGTATTTCCAGAGAAAAAATGAGATCCATAATATCTATGTCAGCTTTTCTGTATGAATGCATCTAAAGCTACCCGCTTTCTAGATGATCCCTCTAGAGGAGAGAGATTATACCAAATCTATCTAGTCTAGTTACTTCGTTCCCTATTTTCACTCCTAGGATCCTCAGGAAAAGAATTTGGTTTCCACCGAGCTGAAACAATATGCTGATGGTTCTAGTAAACCAAAACTATCGTTTTTTAGCTATTTGGCTTCAATTTCCTTTTACAACACAAAAATGGAAGATCCAGTTACGATTGGAAATATACTTTTGTATCTTCATCCATAGATCCTTTACCTATACTTATTCAATTGGAATAGTTAATCCAATTCAAAAAAAATTATGCTTCGCGACTCCATATCTATAATCCAACTTTTTGATGCAATTTCTAATTGGCCTTTGGATACATACAAATCGTGAGAACGTATATTTTTCCTCAAATATGCTATTGAGAAGAAAAGGATTAAACCTTTTTAAGAAATAAAGTTTTTGATCGGAGTTAAAAAAAAAAAACCGATGGACCCCTTAACTATTTAAGTTGTTAATAGAACGAATCGCACTTTTACCACTAAACTATACCCGCTACATATTCATTATTGTATATGAATGGACCATTTGTCGAACAAAAAAAGGGGGTGAGACAAAATCAAGATAGCAGCGGAATCATGAAAATTCTAGCGTTGACACGTATTTAGTCTCGCCGGGGACTTAAAATAAAAAGAAGCTAAGCGAAGAGTGTAAAGTTTATTTAAATAACATAATTTTATTTAAATAGCATAACAAAAAAAGTTAAGCTTTTCGTTTGCTGGGAAGTCATTACTAAACTAATAGTTCCCGCCTGAAGGGGTGATTGAAGCTAGACTATAAAAATTATAAATTCTGTATACATGGACCCCCCCCTTTTCACCTTCTTTTCAACTGCCAGTGTCAGATCTTATGAATTCGGGTCAATTGAATCTCAACTGTTCAAATAAAGTTTGTCTCTTGAAGAAGTAAATGAGTTATATTGAGTTCTATTCTATTAGAATAGAAATATTTTGAATATTTCAAATTGTTAAATGTAATTTAATATTGTTTAATGTATTTATATATATATAATATATGTTATCATATGTCTTTTTTTATTGCTTACTTGACAACAGTAAGAAATTAAGTAATAAACTGAGAAAAAGAAAAAAAGAATAATCAATGGAATAAAAGAAGAAATGTCCCGGCCAGTACTTAAGCAGATCAGGCCGGGAGAATAAACCTTTCATATAAAATCAAAGAACTAAGATATTCTTTCTATTGAGGAGATTCGTTTTGAGTCATTATCTATATTGAATTCCTGATCAATTGCTTTTTTCTATCTTTTTCTTATTTTTCTTATACATATATTATTATACATAATATATTTATACTATAATAAATATATACCTCTTAGTATAAATATATACCTTTACTTTTATTTTATTTAAATTATTTTATCTAAATATTAAATACTTTGTTTAAGTTTAAATTTTAATAACTATTTCAATTTTAATAACTATTTCCAAAATTTCTATTATTTATTAGAATATTTTAGAATATTTCTAATTTCTATTTTAATAATATAATAATATTTTTTTTTTATTAAAATAGAATAATATAATAAAATAAATAATAATAATAAAGTTAAATAAGATTAAATAAATAAAAATAAAATGAAAAAATAAAAAATAAAGAGAAGAAGGTGGATTTTTATCAATCTTTATTTCACGTGTTACATCACATAACAAATTTTCAATTTGGAATTAGGAGAGATGGCTGAGTGGACTAAAGCGGCGGATTGCTAATCCGTTGTACGAATTATTTGTACCGAGGGTTCGAATCCCTCTCTTTCCGCTTTCTCTGATCACTTTCGAATTCGAAAAGATTCTCATCCCTTGATTTTATCATAGTTAAATGTATGAAACAAATAAGATTATTAAGAATTAATTTTGAAAAAAGCAAAAAAAACTAGAAATTTTTTATTCCTCACGTCCAGGATTGCGTCCTGGATCATTAGATAAGAATCCAAAGATAAAAAGGGAAACAAAGAATATCACTACTGTGTAAACAAAGAGTTTGAGAGTAAGCATTACACAATCTCCAAGATCATTTTTTTTTTTTGAAAAAGGGGAATAGATTGCCTATTTTTTACCACATATACCATTTTTTTGTTTTGACACCCCAAAAAATGAAAAAGAAAATGAAGTCTTTTCTTGTTATTTTAACGAATTTATTTGTAATAAGATTTTGATTCATTCGTTACCCGAAATTTCTTGTCATATCAATAATTAGGTATTGTGGAGTACCTAATAGTCCATACTCACTGGAAGGTCAGAACGGGGAAAAGGCTGATCCAAATTCATCGCTGTGGTTATTCATTCAATATACAAGAATTTCTATTTTGGAATCGAGGGTTCGTAATGTAAGACTTATTTGATCTTATCAATTTTTAGAATTTTTTTATCGAATACATCATCAATTTAGCAGAGTATTAAAGATTTCATCGAAAACTTACAGCGGCTTGCCAAACAAAGGCTAAGAGAAAAAAGAGTACAGGTATGACAGGCATAACATCTACGATTGGATTGAAAATGGCATAAGCTTCGGGCAATTTGGCGAAGAAAAAACTACTCGAATAAAGGACAGAATTAAGACAGATACCGATTAAACTAAAGATATTAAGCATAACAAGCATTTCGTTCTTGTGGATTAGATAATTTGGAGTTATTTTTATAAGGGAAAAATGAAAAAGGCAGATCAAGAAATCCTTCTTTTTCTTCGGTTCGGACTTTCCCAAATAACCCCCCCCCATTATCATTCTAAAATGAGAATATAAGGAATTCAACTTTCATACAATATCTTAATTGAATTCTATGTAATGATCAATGAATTTTTTTGATTCTATATCTACATGTCTTGAATCCTAGCAACAAAATATCCCATATGTTTTTGTGTATTTGGGTTGGGATTGACGAATAACCAATACCAATATTAGTGTTGATTAATATCGAATAGAAATCAAAATGGGGCGTGGCCAAGCGGTAAGGCAGCGGGTTTTGGTCCCGTTATTCGGAGGTTCGAATCCTTCCGTCCCAGATCGTTTTTCATGAAACGAAAGATGGGATCACACTGCATTCCACATGAAACAATAATTTGTTAAAGGGAAAAATCTTTTCTTATTAATTTTCAGAATGGTTCTAAGAATCATATCTGAGAATTCGTTTGGTTTCTCACAAACGGAATCAAGTGTCAAATGTGGGTAAAATTGAATATCTTTATTTTCATTCAATTCATATGATAGAATATGGGGTTAAATTAAATAAATTCGATCCTTGCTGACCCTTATCCGGATAAATACTTATTTATCCGTAGATAGAAATATTATATACCAGTTGAACCAATGACTATTCATGATTTTATATTGAATCAATTCCATACCGCTTTGAAATTTCAATTAGAGGAATGTTATGGTAAAACTTCGTTTGAAACGATGTGGTAGAAAGCAACGTGCGACTTGAAGGACATGGTCGGCTGTGGATTTTTACATCCGCCATCTTCTATAGTAATGAAGATGCTCTTGGCTCGACATAGTTTGTTCTGTTCTGCCCGGAACCTAATTTGTGTTGGGTTATAAGTAAATAGTACATGATGAAGCTCGAGAAGAAGGGATTGATTCATTTTTCAAGGGAAAGAATCTAGGGTTAGTGAAAATCAATAAGTTAGACCAACTCTGTAAGTATATCCTCACTATATATAAATTATAAATCGAAAGGTTCAAATTCAGAACAAGTTTGAAAAGTCAAATTTTTTAAAATTGGTAAAACTATTTCGATGAAAAGTGTATCACAAGGGAATCAATCATTCGTATTCTATTTATATAGAAAGAAATAACAAAAAAAGGTATGTTGCTGCCATTTTGAAAGGAATAAGGATCCCCGAGGTAATGTCTAAACCCAATGATTTCACAAAGCAAGGATAAAGGATTCCGAAACAAGGAAACACTATTTTCAATTGTCTCAACAATTGGATCAGACTGAGGAATAAAAATAGATTCGAAATGAGACAAACAAAAGAGTTTAGAGACGGCTCAATAAATGTCTAAGGATTTTCTTGTCAGAATTACCCAACTTGAGTTATGAGTATGAATGAGATTTCTTCCCTTTTCTGTAAGGAAGAAGAAAAAAGTACTCAATTCAAATCATAGTAAAATTCATGATTTTATGGATCCACTTGCTATTATATACAGAAATTAGAATCATTTTTCTCGAGCCGTATGAGGAAAAAACCTCCTATACGTTTCTAGGGGGGGCATTGTTTATTTACATCTATCCCAATGAGCCATCTATCGAATCGTTGCAATTGATGTTCGATTCCGAAGAGAAGGAAGAGATCTTCGAAAAGTAGGTTTTTATGATCCGATAAAGAATCAAACTTATTTAAATGTTCCTGCTATTCTATATTTCCTTGAAAAAGGTGCTCAACCTACAGGAACTGTTTATGATATTTTAAGGAAGGCAGAATTCTTTAAAGAAAGAACTTCGAGTTAATTAAAGGAAAAAACAAAATTATTAAATAAATAAAATAAAGTAGGTAAAGGTAACTAGTATCTATCCTTGTGTAATTATTTCTATTTACACACCATTTTCCTTTTTCTTGCTTTATTCATATTTTGGTGGGGGAATTGAATTTAACAACAAACAAGGGGTTAAGCTTGCTTATCGTACTTTTATTGATTGAATAAACCAGGGGATTTTTTATTTACCTTTTCCTTAATTTTTTCCATTCCAATTTCTTATTTATGTTGTGCCAATCCAACACAAGTCTTTATTTTATTTACTTGATTTACTTTCTCAACATTGCTTTTATATTGACAATGGTGTATCGAACAAATATAATTCGATCGTAGATAAATAGGGCTGTTTATCCCCACCCCATATTGGTTTTTTTGTTTCCTTCACTCAAATGATGGGTTTGCCTTGCTGCATTTACTCTCATACAAGATGTATTTTCTTAGGGAAAATCAAAAAAGAATTTGATAAAAAATGGGTGGTCTGTCATAATTTTTACATTTCGATTAGGAATATTTTTAATCCGATCTGCTAATTTTGGTATTTTGTGTTTCTAATTGATCATAAAATCTTTCTTTTCGATGTGTTGCTAGTTCAATGTTTTGATAGGGTCGTGCAGTGCAATTCAATTGATTTTTATATTTCGGTCGTATCTACATATCCTATTTATCCGGGTTGCTAACTCAACGGTAGAGTACTCGGCTTTTAAGTGCGACTATGATCTTTTACACATTTGGATGAAGCAACGAATTCGTCCAGACTATTGGTATAGTCTATAAGACCACGACTGATCCTCAAGGGTAATGAATGGAAAAAACAGCATGTCGTAATAAAATCAATTTATTATTTTATTAGATTTTCTATTTTATTAATTTATTTAATTTGAAATGAAAGTAAAAGTTAAAGTAGAACTTTGAGTTTATCCTTACCGGATCGTTACAGTTCCAAAAGATTGTTTTGATTTTTGGAAGGGGACAAAAGAAATTCACATTTACAGTTGGGTCTAGTGAATAAATGGATAGAGCTCTATGGCTCCAATTCTGGTAAAATAAAAAGCAACGAGCTTATGTTCTTAATTGGAATGATTACCCGATCTAATTAGACGTTAAAAATGAATTAGTGCCTAATGCGGGAAAGAGTGGGTTCTTCTGTGAGTGAACCATTGATTTTTTCTTTTTTTTTTCAGAATCCTAATTATTCTTTATTATGGATTGTAGACGGATGTGTAGAAGAAACAGTATATTGATAAAGAGAATTTATTCCAAAGTCAAAAGAGCGATTGGGTTGCAAAAATAAAGGATTTTTTCTCCTGTTGTAATTATAACGAACATAAACCAATTGGATAGAAAAGGAAGGTAAAAAGATCTGTTGATTGGACTCCCTCTTTCTTTTCCGGGGTATATATTTTTTTCTTACTATACTATATACATAATACAATACATAATACCCTGTTCTGACCATATTGCACTATGTATGTATCATTTGATAAACCAAGAAAAACCTCCTGCCTCTGGCTCAAGTAGAAATGTAAATGGAAGAATTACAAGGATATTTAGAAAAAGATAGATCTCGGCAACAACACTTCCTATATCCGTTTCTTTTTCAGGAGTATATTTATGTGTTTGCTCATGATCATGGTTTAAACGATTCGATTTTTTACGAACCCGTGGAAATTTTTGGTTATGACAATAAATCTAGTTCAGTACTTGTGAAACGTTTAATTATTCGAATGTATCAACAGAATTATTTGATTAATTCGGTTAATTATTCTAATCAAAATCGATTCGTTGGGCACAACAATTATTTTTATTCTCATTTTTTTTCTCAGATGATATCAGAAGGTTTTGCGGTCATTGTGGAAATTCCATTCTCGCTGCGATTAGTATCTTTTCCCGAAGAAAAAGAAATACCAAAATGTCATAATTTACGATCTATTCATTCAATATTTCCCTTTTTAGAGGACAAATTATTACATTTAAATTATGTGTCAGATATACTAATACCCTATCCTATCCATTTGGAAATCTTGGTTCAAATCCTTCAATGTCGGATCGAAGATGTTCCATCTTTGCATTTATTGCGATTCTTTCTCCACGAATATCATAATTGGAATAGTCTCATTACTCCGAAGAAATCAATTTTTGTTTTTTCAAAAGAAAATAAAAGACTATTTCAGTTCCTATATAATTCTTATGTATCTGAATGCGAATTTTTATTCGTTTTTCTTCGTAAACAATCTTCTTATTTACGATTAACATCTTCTGGAACCTTTCTTGAGCGAATACAGTTCTATGGAAAAATAGAACATCTTATAGTAGTGCACCGTAACTATTTTAAGAAAACTTTATGGTTTTTTACGGATCCTTTCATGCATTATGTTCGATATCAAGGAAAAGCAATT